CGGCCTGTCCTGTCCCCTGAACAACAATAAAAAAAAAAACAAAATTTTCGATAACTTATCAATCCACCTTTCTTCCCTGATTTGAAGATGGATTCTGTTTTAATTTCTTGGATTAGTGTTAGATTTAGATAGGGATACACCTATTTCTTAACAATGAGGCAATCAATGAAGGAAAGTGAAAAAAAAAGAAACTTCACTCTCTTTTATGTTTTTTTATGTCAGACCAATCACTTCTTGAAAAGATTCTGTACTAGACTATTTTTCGATTTTTTTATAGAATTGTGATTAGAATATGAATACAAATGTCAAATAAAAAAATTTGATTTTATCTTAACAGATAGAAAAAGCCTTCGAAGCTAGTCATACCATTTCATTATATTGACAATTTTCAAAAACTGATCATACTATGATCATAGTATGATGGCGGTTGAGCAAGTATGCCCCCATCGTCTAGTGGTTCAGGACATCTCTCTTTCAAGGAGGCAGCGGGGATTCGACTTCCCCTGGGGGTAGGGTACTACGAAAGGAAGTTGATTATGGATTATCCATAAAGTTAGAATCGATTCTTCCTGGGTCGATGCCCGAGCGGTTAATGGGGACGGACTGTAAATTCGTTGGCAATATGTCTACGCTGGTTCAAATCCAGCTCGGCCCAATAATTCGCTGTCTACCATGACATGATATAACCCTTTTTGTTTTGCATAAATGCCAGAAAAGGGTAAGAATCAAAAAAGTAAAATTTTCGGGTATATCTCTACTTTGATTTTTTCTTTACTTCTTGTGTCTAGTTACGTTTTTGTTTCCATAAACATAAAAAATTCGGATCTTGCTAAGGATCCCGATATAAATAGAAAGAAATCTGGATCCTTTAAATATAAACTTTAATGAGTAGAGTAAAGAAAATAATATTTTTTTATTGTAAAAAATAGATTATCAATCCATTTGCTAATAACGAAAGGATTATCAGTAATCCGTGCCGTGTTGCTCTCACTAAAGTGATATCATGTAGATATCCATATGTCACTTGTGACTCTCTTTGTTACAACACACTGATTTGAATCTAAAATTTAAATGATTAAAATGAAATCATAAGAAGGAATACGGATGCTATCCACTTGATTTCCATGGGATTGTAGTTCAATTGGTCAGAGCACCGCCCTGTCAAGGCGGAAGCTGCGGGTTCGAGCCCCGTCAGTCCCGGCGGATTCAATAAAAAAAAGACATCAACTCCTCTTTTTGTTTCTGTGCAAGGGGATCAAAATGGCGGAATTTCATTTCCAATAAATAGTCTTTTTTGTTTTGCTTTTTCTTTTTTCATGGGGGTATTTCCATTATTTGAACTAGCACCAATTGATGGTAGAGAGACGTGTGTGAATTGGTACAATTATTGAGAGCATTCATCATATTCAAGACTCCAAGAAAGAGATAATACTGTAGGGGTCTCCGCTTTTTTCGATTGATCTACATTCATTCGTGTATGAAAATGGAATAGGATAGCGTATAATATGTTTGCCAAGAGCACCTATATATACTTTTTCTTTTATGAAGGAATTTAACATATTTCAAATCCAAGGAAAGACAAAGAGGATATTTTAAAAATAAAGATAAAATAAGTCTTCCCTAATGAATACGCTCCTTTTAAAGATTAGCGTCGATGTTGAAGAAAAAACTTGTAATCAAATTCACTATTTGAATTTGAATTTGATGGAATATTAGATTTTTTTTTACTGGGACTCGTCTTTATCACACTCCCTTTCTTTGTTTTCAAAAAAAATTAGATCATTAAAAAAAATTTAGAATTTCAAATTGAACTTCTTTCTTTCTTTTTTTTTCTCTATTTTATTTCTATTGTTTATTTGATGAGGTTCTCTTTAGAAACAATTTTTGTAAACAATGGAAGTGCAAAAGGCATTTTTTTATGATACTTCATCAGATGATTGTACAAGGAAAGTGATAAGTTGTAGAAAGGAAAGCATAGAAAAAAGAATGAGAAATCCATATTTTTTGATTGGATCAGTAATCTAATTATGTATTCGGTGTGGATAAAAGATCTTCCTATGTTATACTATTTAATTCTCGACGATGAATCGATTTGATAGCTCAGATATTGTTATTCATGATATTAATTTCATTTGATATCATAGAAATCGAATTCATCCGATTGAATTTACAAGCGAAAGATTTCTCATCTCTATGGGATTAAATCCCGAGATATTCCAAAGAAAAAAAAAGAAAAGATGAAATTATGGAAGTAAATATTCTTGCATTTATTGCTACTGCACTCTTCATTCTCGTTCCTACTGCTTTTTTGCTTATAATTTACGTAAAAACGGTTAGTCAAAATGATTAATTTGAATTCAATTTGACTATCAATGACAAAAAGGATTTCAATTTCTCGTCTTAAATGAAAGGAATGGATTAGACTCAGTAGTATCCTAAGGGGTCCGGTAGTATGGTAGAAAGAAATAGAGATCTCTATTTCTTTCTACCATACTACCCATTATTTATGGTTATTGTAATGTATAAAGATACAACTGAAATATCTTAATATACTTAATATAAAGGAATCCGCCTATATCTATATAAATGTCAATATTAATTAAATAATATATGAAATGTACATACTTTCTCAATTTCATTTGTTTCTTTGATCCATTTGATACAGATAATCTAAACCTGAGGAATTAGATGGTAACTTCTTCGGATTTCGAACAAGGGGTACCCCACCAATGATTAACCTTTGAAATCCTGATATAAAAATCTAAAATGAGTCAATAAAACAAAACAAAAACCCAATTCATTTCTAAAATAAATAAAATACACTCTTCTACTATAATTCAATAGTCTAGAATTTAGAAATTTTTTTAAGTATTTTTAATTAAAAATACTTAAAAAAAAAATTGCCGAACGATCTAGAAAACTAAAGCAATTGATACAGGTTGATAGAGTTTGATTCTTAACGCAGTTAGTAGTACCTCTAGAACGCAATTAGTAGTACCTCTAGAGTCCACTTCTTCCCCATACTACGAGGGAGAGGGAAAATGTAAAAACTACCATTAAAGCAGCCCATGCGAGACTTACTATATCCATGTGAATTCTGTCCCCTATTTCTATGAATATGAAGAAATTATTCCATTATTGTTCACTAATAATAGTGAAATCACTGGTGCAGAGTCAAAAAAAAGGGGGGAGGGATTTGGTTACCATTGATGAACTACTCTAAAAAATCCACTTATCTTATATCTTATAATCTTATAATGAGTTCTTATAGAATTTCTAGTAGAATCGGAAAAGATGTAAACACAAGCAAACTACGAGTGTAGGGACATTTTTAGAAGTATCCAAGGAATCTTACTCACATGTAGAAAGAATAAGACTTTTTCTTTTTCCTTCTTTTATTACCCTTCATTTTTGGAAGTAAAATGAAAAAAGAGGCAATTCCCCATTTAATCTAATATTGATTGAATGTCTGAGCATTCCGAGACTTTCATGAGTCTGTATACAAAGTATCTTACGTTCTTTCAAAAACAACTATTCCCTCTATGGATATCCAATCTAATTCAAGACTCAGCGAGTGGAACTAGATTAGTAGTGGAAAATAAGGATTTATCGATTTCCTTCCACTACTTTAAGTTTTCTTTGAATCTTATACGCAAAAATTTACAACACTTTAGTTTATAGAGAACGGAACCTCCAGAGACGGAGGCTTAGAATGACGAAAAGAAAATATGAAGAGTCTTTTTTCTACGTTGGTTTTTGCGAGTTATATCAGCAAAGCAGAGCAGGGGATTTCGAGTCTTTTCTTTTCTAGAGGCGACACCCGGATTTGAACTGGGGAAAAAGGATTTGCAGTCCCCCGCCTTACCACTCGGCCATGCCGCCTAAACGATAGAAACTAGATTCAAATTTTCTCATTTTTTTTAACTCCGAAAATCTATATATATAGATTTTCAGTCACAAAAGACATAATCCAGTACAAATCAGAACCATTAACTATTGGCTGTAAATTCATGATCATTTTTGAATTTGAATCTCAACTTTTCTTTTTTTTTTTTTTTTCTAATAATATAAGAAATAGAAATGGATTTCTAACTAATCTATATTGATTTTTTTTTCAATTAAAAAGAAATCCTCCTCAATTTCAATTATAACAGCAACGATGAGTATATGTAAACCCCAGAACCAGAACATACGTTACGTTGTTATAGATCTATAGTTCTATAATAGCTCTATAATGGGGTATTTTATCGATATCTGTCTAGGATACTTCATAGGGAGTAATTCTCAATAAATTTTTCTATTTCATTTTTCATTGAATAGATTGAAGAGAAAATTGAATTTTTGATAGAGTACAGCATGTGCTGTCCCGAATAGAACTGTCCCGCAATCAAAGAAGAAAAAGAGACGTATATATCTGCGCATTTTAATAATAAATAAATTAATATTAATAAATAAAAAAAAAATACAAGCTTTCTTATCCACTTCAATTCAATGATATTCTATTCAAAATAGGTCAAAATCAATCTCTTTTCTGCAAATTGTTTTTTGAACAATTAAATACAAATACACGAAAAAGTAAAGTGGTTAGAAAAATAAGCTTTCTATTTATTAGATCTGTATCCGCTCGAGCAGATCAAATCATGAATACATTTATTTATTTTATGGTATGCAATCAGATTTGAATATGTAATATCATAATAATGGTGAAAATAAAATGACTTTTTTTTTGATAGTCTTTACAAAAGACCATAAGTCCCGGTGGTATTTTTCAATTCTCTTCCCTTTCTATCTCTTTCTTATAAAAAATTCCAATTGAATCTAGTCTCCGTTCATACGTATTTCATACATTCCATATATATATGGAGTTGGATAAAATTTCATGTGATTCAGTAAAACAGAATAGAAATTCCATTATTGCTAGATCGAATTCTATGGATATAATTCGGTGAAGAATGACAGATGGGATTTTTTCAATAAATGGATAAATGGGAAATTCAAAA